CTTCCCTATTTTTTATTTGTTATTTGATTTATTGGTTTTTTTTGTGCGTACTGTGGATTTACTCTTGTTTTACTATTGATAGGAATTCTATTGTTGAGACCCTATGAATCAATTGAAACCTCAGATTCATACTAGAACCACGATGATTTAGCCTCAAGCTAAACTCAAAGGTTCTCCGAGTAAGAACCTTTGATGATCACTTATTGAATGAATGGATGTAATGACTCAACAAAATCTAGAGAAAGAGTTATCCTTCGGTCAAAATAAATCTGAAGGAATAAAATTCGTTTGATTTAGGAAATACCTATTTGAATTTTTTTTGAGTCCGGTTGCGAGGTCTGAATAAATAGTAGGTATGAATCATAGTTCAAATATTTCTTTTCTTGATCTATTCTATATATTCCGTGCTCCAGATACTAGAATAAATATCCGACGAGGTAGAATCATCTTGATAGAGATAACAGGTCCATTCTATGTATTATCAATAGGATCAATTATAACAAGTCACACACTCATATTCCGGAAATACCGAAACAAATAAATTCCACGGTCGAACTACCAGAATAGAATGGTCTAGAAATCCAAATCTAAAGTAATTTTTTCTTTGATTGAAAGACTAGGACTTCATAGTTCTTATAAACCTAACTCATTGAAATTCCATCCAGTAAAACGGAAGAATTATAAATTTCCAAAATAATAGATAGGAATATCGCAAATAAAGCCATTGCGACCCCCATAAGTGGTGTAGTCCCCCATCCCGGAGCTACTTTACCATATTCCGAATTCAATGGTTTCAATAAATCCCCTACAGTAGTTCGTCTTGGCCCAGATCTAGAACTATCCTCAACAGTTTGTGTAGCCATAAATCCTATTTAACGATTGGTTGAGATCTGTTGACTTTGTATACTATTCCGTTGTAGTTGTAAATAAACGATCTTATCGTAGATCCACTGTGATCTTGAAATTATCTAAAAATGGAAACAGCAACCCTAGTCGCCATCTCCATATCTGGTTTACTTGTGAGCTTTACTGGGTACGCCTTATATACCGCTTTTGGGCAACCCTCTCAACAACTAAGAGATCCATTCGAAGAACATGGGGACTAGTTGAAGTAATGAGCCTCCCATATTGGGAGGCTCATTACTTCAATTAAATTATTTCTAAAAGTTATTTCATTTTTTTTGTTGGAACCTTAGGCGGTTCTCGAAAAAAGATAGCGAAAAAAATTATCCCTAAAGTCGAGACTAAAAGGAATGTATAAACCAATGCTTCCATGGATTCGATCGTGGTTTACAATTATAGCTTCCACACCTATTCATTTGGGATCATTTACCATATCATATAAAGAAATAAAAAAAGTCAAAGAAGGTGATTCAAGTCAAGATTTCTCTGATACCCAATGTCAAATAAAATAAAAGTAGAGGCGAAAGATACCACAACAATGTCGTATCAGACTACTTGTCTCCTTGTAGTTGGATCTCCAAGTTTTTGGAATGCTCCAAATTCCACTTGAGCATCCAAATCTGGATCAATACCAGCAAAAACATCTCTGAACAAGGTTCTAGCGCCATGCCAAATGTGTCCGAAAAAGAAGAGCAAAGCAAACGTAGCATGCCCAAAAGTGAACCAACCCCTTGGACTGCTACGAAAAACACCATCAGATTTCAAAGTAGCCCGATCTAATTCAAAAATTTCACCTAATTGGGCACGTCTAGCATACTTTTTCACAGTAGCAGGATCAGAATAGCTTACTCCATTAAGTTCGCCACCATAGAACTCAACTGTAACACCTACTTGTTCAACACTATACTTTGATTCTGCCCTTCTAAAAGGAACATCAGCTCTCACAATTCCGTCTTCATCTACCAAAACTACCGGAAATGTTTCAAAAAAAGTAGGCATACGACGTACAAAAAGCTCGTGCCCTTCTTTATCTCTAAAGACGGGGTGTCCTAACCATCCAACAGCAATTCCATCCCCATTGTCCATTGAGCCCGCTCTGAATAATCCCCCTTTTGCCGGATTATTACCAATATAATCATAAAAAGCTAATTTTTCGGGAATTTTAGACCAAGCTTCCGATAAACTAAGATTTTCGGCGAGCCCGGCACTAACTCTTCGATATATTTCTTGCTGAAAGTATCCCTGATCCCACTGATAACGAGTAGGACCAAATAATTCGATTGGGGTAGTTGCTGAACCATACCACATAGTTCCAGCAACAACAAAAGCTGCAAAAAAAACAGCAGCGATACTACTGGAAAGTACAGTTTCAATATTGCCCATACGTAATCCTTTGTATAGACGTTGAGGCGGACGGACACTAAGATGGAATAGGCCTGCTAATATGCCCAATGTACCCGCTGCAATATGATGAGAGGCTATTCCTCCCGGAACAAAAGGATCAAAACCTTCCGCGCCCCACGCTGGATTTACAGATTGTACTTTTCCAGTTAGTCCATAAGGATCGGACACCCATATTCCAGGACCATACAAACCTGTTACATGAAATGCGCCAAAGCCAAAGCAAGCTACCCCTGAGAGAAATAAATGAATTCCAAAGATCTTGGGCAAATCCAAAGAAGGTTTTCCCGTACGTTCATCACAGAATATTTCTAGGTCCCAATATACCCAATGCCAGATAGCTGCCAAGAAGCACAAGCCGGAAAATACTATATGTGCCCCTGCCACACCTTCATAACTCCAAATACCCGGATTTGTTATAGTTCCTCCTGAAATACTCCAACCGCCCCACGAATTGGTTATTCCTAAACGAGTCATGAAGGGTATAACGAACATACCTTGTCTCCACATTGGATCAAGAACGGGATCAGAGGGATCAAAAACTGCTAATTCGTATAAAGCCATCGAACCAGCCCAACCAGAAACTAGAGCTGTATGCATTATATGCACAGAAAGCAATCGACCGGGATCATTCAATACGACAGTATGAACACGATACCAAGGCAAACCCATGGAAATACCTCTTTATCAAAGAAAAATAGACACTATGTCACTTTATTTTATCGCATTGGAAAAGACTATATATACTAACTATGTACCTAACCTTTTCAGTGGATTCTGTATCAGAAAGGATTAATATTTATTTCATTCCATTGAAAATAACGGAACAATTTTGTTCGTAAGCACAAAGAGAAGCAGATCTATTCTATACCCGATAAGTACCAATACGCAATGGGAGGATTGGTCCCATTTTTGGGGAACGAATGGATAGATACTTGTTTATCATTCGAACGATCGATTTCTTCCTTCAAATTTTTTCTTTATTCATTCTGTCTTACCCTATAAACTTTCCAATCTATGTATCAAATAGAATAAAGAGCAAAAAGGGATGAAGACAATAAACCATTGATTGTTACGTTTCCATATTAAAGTGAGGTATAGTACTAAATTTTTTTCTTTAATTTAATGCCCATTGGTGTTCCAAAAGTACCTTTTCGGAGTCCTGGAGAGGAAGATGCGGTTTGGGTTGACGTATAGTGCGACTTGTCAGACATATTGGGTCATATGGGATTTACCCGTTTTCTCCCCTGATCGAGATATCCTCTGTTTCGCCCAAGAAATATTGTATTGAGTGAAGCATCAATCAATCATTCGGAGCGTGAAGTGCAATTAGATCAATTTATTTTATATTGGGGATCAATATTATCAATTTAAAAGAATTTATGGTTTACTTGGACTGATAAAATAAAGTATCCAGGCTCCGTTCAGAAAATACCAAATCGATAACAAATTGTTAATATAATATATGTACGATTACCACTTGTATCATAAATGATTCTTATACCTACTATTACTCTTTATACCTACTATTACTATAGTAGTGATAGTAGTGATCCAAAATTGCCAACCAACAGAATAGTATGATGAATACATCAAATAGTTTTGGGAAAGCAAGACACAAAATTCACTAAAAAAAAAAAAAAAGAAGTCATAACAAAAAAATGGTACTGAGACTATTTGTCCTATATGTGCAAATAGAATTCGGACAGATCTTTTCCCGGGGTAGACCATGAACCTAAAAGAATTGAAAGGGCCCATTCAGGAACAAGACAATGACATCGTGATTTTAATATCGATGAAACAATACATCAATGATAGGTTAGTTTAATAAGTTCAGTAATCTCTTTTTTTTAGAGGGAAGGGAGCCAAAACTCATCTCGTTTTTTTTTTTTTTTAATAGAAGACCCTTCATTAAAAAAACCTGTTACATAAAAAAAAAAAAAGAAATAAAACAGGAATCGACACATTGATTCTTTTTTTTTTTTAGCAATTTTTTTTGAACCGTATGCATCCAAAGGTGCACGTACGGTTCCTAAGGGATGCAATTTTTTTCTATTTACTAAGAAATACAATTTTGTCCTAATCAACCGACTTTATCGAGAAAGATTACTTTTTTTAGGCCAAGAGGTTGATAGTGAGATCTCGAATCAACTTGTTGGTCTCATGGTATATCTCAGTATAGAAGATGGTACTAGGGATCTTTATTTGTTTATAAACTCTCCCGGCGGATGGGTAATACCAGGAATAGCCATTTATGATACTATGCAATTTGTGCCACCTGATGTGCATACGATATGCATGGGATTAGCCGCGTCAATGGGATCTTTTATTCTGGTCGGAGGAGAAATTACCAAACGTCTAGCATTCCCTCACGCTTGGCGCCAATGAGTTTTTATTTGATTGAAAAAAAAAAAAAAAGAAGACTATGCCTTCGCCACATTGATTATAAAAGAAAATTATAAGTAATAATAGCATGGCACTTCGGGTTCGATATAAACAAACCATTATTGTTTTTTCATAACATGAGATTTTGTATCGAGATAGTAGTATGAAATAAAGGTTATTTCCGATTTGATCTTATGTGTCGGGAGTACATTTCAGCGTCACAAACCATTTTTCTTCCACACCAGAAGTCTCTTTCTGATACTTATACTATGAAAGAAAGAGTACGAAAATGAAAAAAAAAAAGATCATTT